TCCTGAACAGTTCCTGTAGGCTGAGCGCCTTTTTCAAGGAAATAGAGAATAGCGGGAACGTTTAAATAAGTTTGATTCTTTATTGGATCATAAAAACCCACTTTACGAAGATCTCTTCCTTCTCTGCGGGATCTAACATCAATTGCAACGATTCGATAGACGGCTCATTGGGATAGATGTAGATGAACGATACCCCCCCCCCCAAGAACCGTATACGAAGTTTTCTCCTCGTACGGCTCGAGAAAATGATTCGAAATTTTTTCTATGGATAAAATTGTAATGAATAACAAAGGGATCCATAAAATTAATTCGATTATGATTTAACTCATTTTTTTCTTCTTCTTTCCTGAAAAAGAAAAAAGCATTTGTACTCATAACTCAAGTTAGATAATTTGCAAATAGCTAAAAGAAAAATCTTTACGAAATTTTTGTATTTCTTGAGTGGTCTTTAACCCCCTTTTTGTCTCTTTTAAAAGCGATTTGCATTCGTTATTCAAATCCAGTTATAGTTATTAAGACAATTGAAACGGTGTTTCCTTGTTCGTGGATCCTTTATCTTTGTTTTAAATCATTGGGTTTAGACATTACTTCGGTGCTTTTGAATCCTTTCAAAATGGTAGCAACATACCCTTTCTTTGATTTCTTTCTATCAAAAAATCATACCAACGGTTGATTCCGACGCGATACACTGGGTATCGAAAGAGTTTTATCAATTCCACCAAATTTCTCAAAAACTTGCTCGAATTGGATGCTTTCGATTTCTATATGGAAGATATACTTACGAAGTTGTTCCAATTTATTGATTGGCATTAACCCTAGATCCTGGCCCCTGAGAAATGAATCAATACTTTCTACTCGAGCTCCATCATGTACTATTTCCATTACAACCCCAAAATATAAAGATGGGTTCCAGTGGAATAGAACAAAAGATGTCGAGCCAAGAGCACCTTCATTCCTATATTAATATTAAATGGTGGAGAATAAAAATCCACAACGGATCGTGTCCTTCAAGTCGCACGTTGCTTTCTACCACATCGTTTTAAACGAAGTTTTACCATAGCATTACCATTCCTCTAAGTTTGGAATTGATTCGATTATGGAATCATGAATAGTCATTGGTTCAGTCAGTAAATACACATAATAATCTAAACTTTTTTCTTCTATACATAGATAGTAAAAAGTTTTTGTAAGAAATCTTAACAAGACTCTGTCTTTTATTATATAAGTACATTTTTCTAGAAATCTCTATCTAGAAATAAAAAACAAAAATAAATATCTAAGATAAATCGAAATAAATACAAATAGAAATATAGAATTTAAATACAAATAGAAATATAGAAATAACATATAATATAAATAACACGAATAAAAAAATTTGTTTGAATCTGCATCTTCAAGTGATTCAATAAGATAGATTGATCCATCTCCCGTTTTTTCAACAATCCATAATATAAGCTTACAAATAGTTCGAATTAAAATACTTTCCTATTTCAACATCATTATTTGAATAAAGTTTTACAATAAAGACTACATTTGATCATCATAAGAAAAAGAAATATCTCTTTCTTTCTCTTTTCAATCGAATTGTCAATCATTTAATAACTCTATTGAACAATAATAAAATAGAATTTATTATTGATAATACTAAAAGGATAGTATAAAAGAAAATTATACTTTTGATTCTTACTTTATCAATCAGATGAACGAATTGGGGTTTTCATATCTATCTGATAGAATGAACAATTGCTATTGTTATGGATAGTCTATCTTAAATATTTAAAGTTGAATATTTTAGGGATAATTTTTTTTTTTTTTTGAATTCAAACTCTTGTATTGGAATCTATACCCATCTTACATCGATCAAAAATAGAGTAAGTTACAATTGGATGTTATTTGCGCTAGATTTAGTTCAGTTTGTAAAAAAGTTAGATATGATTCATAGAAAAATCATGAAAAATCAGATCAGAAACGAAAGACCACTCATATTCTATTCAACATTAGACCTTTAAACAGATTAAAAAAGTAATCCTTATTCGGATAGAATGGATATGCTCTGGGACGGAAGGACTCGAACCTCCGAATAGCGGGACCAAAACCCGCTGCCTTACCACTTGGCCACGCCCCATTTTAATTTTTATTCGACACTAATAGTCATAACGAAAAATATTCTTATTATAATATTGGTATTAAGGGTTCGTCAATTCCAGTCCAAATATCTATGAAAATTTTTGAGAATAAATTTAACATTCATCCTAGGATTGTGACATGTGGAGATATCGAATTCAACTGAATTTATTGATCATTACTTTATTGATCATTACATAGAATTCAATTAAGATATTGTATGAAAGTATGATTTCTTCGATTCTTCCTTGCGAATTATAGGATTTTTGATTGGGTGGATTCAACGAAAAAGACAGCTTTTTTGTTTCCCTTACTTTATTCATTTTTCCTTATATCGCTAACTCAATAAAAATGTAATTATCTTCAAGAACAAAAT